GGACCGGCCCATACATAGTATGAACTCAAAATTACAGAATTAATAACCAACTCATCGCTTCACATTATCTAGATCTAAACAACCAGTCAAGATATGATATATTGGTCATATCATTGTAGCAACTGAAATCTTTTTTGCATAAACACAAAAAAAAACCAAACCAATCTGATTATGAGTTTGGGAAGCGAAATCTAGAATGATGTGGATAAATGGAAGAAGGGTGAGAGAAAGAGATAAAAAGAACGCCAATGATATATGATTCCAATATAATATGTAAGGTCTATGAATCATTTCATAAAAAGCAATGTAATAAAGCATCAAACTAATTCCTCCCGAATTAAATGAATATGTTCATAGAAAAAAAATCAAGAGCCTAGAGCCAATAAAGACTGAGAAGATTGACTCAAGAACAGGAGCTCCATTGTATAATTCAGACCTAACCATTAATTGAGAAGCGATGGGAACGACGGAAACCTGTGAATACAGAAGATTCTATTAAAAACGAATCCTAATGATTCATTGAGTGGGATGGCGGAACAAACCAGGTATCAATTCATTTGTTCTGAAAGATCGTGGGCTAACCTTACAATTGAAATAGATATTGAAAGAGTAAATGTTCGCCCGCGAAAGCTTTATTTTACCGAATTGCTCTATTTTTTGAGCGATCCGATATGATAAAGACAAAACAAAATAAAGATTCGTTATAGCCTTATATATTATTATATTATAAATAAATTATAAATAAAAAATTACATTATCTAGAAATATACGTTTAGCTATATATCCAAAAGCTATATATAAACAAGATATAAAAATTTCTAATAGAAATAGATTAGATGAAAATTAGATGAAATATCAAAGAATCCCACGATTCAGTGTATTATTCAAAAAAATTGAATTTTATCTTAACTAAATTTTTTTGAATCATTTCATTCGCGAGGAGCTGGATGAGAAGAAACTCTCATGTCCGGTTCTGGAGTAGAGATGGAATTTTAAAAAGACCCATCCACTATAACCCCAAAAGAACCAGATTCCGTAAACAACATAGAGGAAGAATGAAGGGAATATCTTATCGAGGTAATCGTATTTGTTTCGGTAGATACGCTCTTCAAGCACTTGAACCTGCTTGGATCACATCTAGACAAATAGAAGCGGGGCGACGAGCAATGACACGAAACGTACGCCGTGGTGGAAAAATATGGGTACGTATATTTCCAGACAAACCAGTTACAGTAAGACCTACAGAAACACGTATGGGTTCGGGGAAAGGATCCCCCGAATATTGGGTAGCTGTCGTTAAACCAGGTAGAATACTTTATGAAATGGGCGGAGTAGCAGAAAATATAGCTAGAAAAGCTATTTCAATAGCGGCGTCCAAAATGCCTATACGAACTCAATTCATTATTTCGGGATAGGAATAAAAGAAAAAGAGGTCTTTGGGATGAAAAAAAATTGCAGGTTTCTTTTTTTGATTTTGGACAAACAATATTTCTTTTTTTTTCCTTCGTTCTTTGCATTGAAAAATCGAATAAAAAAATGATATGATTCAACCCCAGACCCATTTGAATGTAGCGGACAACAGCGGGGCCCGAGAATTGATGTGTATTCGAATCATAGGAACTAGTAATCGCCGATACGCTCATATTGGTGACGTTATTGTTGCTGTGATCAAAGAAGTAGTACCAAATATGCCTCTAGAAAGATCAGAAGTAATCAGAGCTGTAATTGTACGTACCTGTAAAGAACTCAAACGTGACAACGGTATGATAATACGATATGATGACAATGCTGCAGTTATTATTGATCAAGAAGGAAACCCAAAAGGAACTCGAATTTTTGGTGCGATCGTCCGGGAATTGAGACAGTTAAATTTTACTAAAATAGTTTCCTTAGCCCCTGAGGTATTATAAGACGAGACCATGATATAGTTATAGTAAGCGAATGAAATAGATTAATTAGTAGATTGTGTTTCACGCATATACCTTTAATTTAATATTTAATAGAATTCATAAATAAAAAAATAAAAAAGAGCATGTTGATTATATCAAAATTAGCAGGCACCAATAATTTTAGTTCATCATGGGCAGGGACACTATTGCTGACATAATAACCTCTATACGAAATGTCGACATGGATAGAAAAGTAACGGTTCGAATAGCATCTACTAATATCACCGAAAACATTGTTAAAATACTTTTACGGGAAGGTTTTATCGAAAACGTGAGGAAACATCAGGAAAGCAACAAATATTTTTTGGTTTTAACCCTGCGACATAGAAGGAATAGGAAAGGAACATATAGAACTATTTTAAATTTAAAACGGATCAGTCGACCTGGTCTACGAATCTATTCTAACTATCAACGAATTCCTAGAATTTTAGGTGGTATGGGGATTGTAATTCTTTCTACTTCTAGAGGTATAATGACAGACCGAGAGGCTCGCCTAGAAAGAATTGGTGGAGAAATTTTGTGTTATATATGGTAATCCTTCTGATATTCGA